ATTCAAAACTACCCGTTATCCAATAAAGACCTAAAATTCCCAATAATAAACCAAAATCCCCTACACGATTAGTTACAAATGCTTTTTGACAAGCATTTGCTGCAATAGGACGTGTGAACCAAAAACCTATTAATAAATAAGAACACATTCCAACCAATTCCCAAAAAATATAAATTTGTATCAAATTCGAGCTAGTAACTAAGCCCAACATTGAAATATTAAATAACGTCATATAAGCAAAAAATCTCAAATATCCTTGATCATAAAACATATAATTATCACTATAAATAAGAACTAAAATGCCAACAGTAGTAATTAATATTGACATAATAGAAGTAAGTGAATCGATCAAGTACCCAAATTCTAAAGAAAGATCATTATTTAGAGTCCAAGACCATACGTATTGGTAGATAGAACTCTTATTGATTTGATGAATAGACAGATCAATCGAAAAAATCATAACCATAGTTAACAATAAAATGCTCGGAAAAGCCCACATTCGACGAAGATTCTTTGTTGCCGTCGGAAAAAGGAAAAGTCCCACTCCTATTAACATAGGAACTGGAAATGGAATAAAAGGTATGATCCATGAAGATTGATGTGTATGTTCCATACAAAAACAAAAAAAAGGATTCTTAATAAATTTCTTATTCGTCAGTTTTGTTTTATCTTTTTTGTAAAGAAAGGGTTCGGTTAATAAAAAAGTGAACATAGAAATAGAATTATCTTATCTATTATTAATTGTTCTGAATCTTTGCACAATACTTCCATTCCAATATTACAAAGTACAAATTTAAAATGTACCAATAACAAAATTCCTAGTAAAGTAAAAAAAGTTTTTTTCTCATATTTTTTTTTTTATTTTATACTATATATATTACTATATATACTTTTTAATACTATTAATAAAACTATTGATAAAATAATAACTATTAATAATGATAAGATAATAACTATTAATAAAAAAAAAAAAAGAAATTAAAAATTGTAAAGTAAAAAATATGAAATTATATATTTATAATTTCATTCTATTTCTATATATATATAATTCATAACATAATTAATATAGACATAATTAATATAGAATTTATTAATATATACAATGAAGATAAATAATGAATTATACCAAAACTAAGAACATTCATTTATTTTGAAATTATAAAAAATAATAAATATGACATGACTCAATCATTTTTTTTTTCAGAAACATTAGTTTATTTTTGAACTAATTGATTATTTTCCATTACAATAAAAAGATATCCATATTTGGAAAAATTTAGGAAGGAAAAGCGTTATAATATAGAATGTTTTACTTTAGGTAGGAAAAAAAAAGGGGGAATTAATATAGATAAGTAGTATATATGGATAATTAAATAACAATTCCTTTTCATTTACAGAAAAAATGTGTTTCACATCGAACTATAACAATGAAAAAACTAAACTAATTGAATGGCAGTTCCAAAAAAACGCACTTCTATATCAAAAAAAAACATTCGAAAGACTCTTTGGAAAAAGAGAGGATATTGGACAACATTGAAAGCTTTTTCATTAGCTCAATCGATTTTTACGGGGAATTCGAAAAGTTTTTTTTGTAACAAATACAAACGTTAAAATAATCTGACTTAACTTTATTCAAAGAATATTCTTAAATTCTTTAATTTTAAATACTAATAGAATAGTACTAATCGAATTTATTTAAATTGAATATCTTATTAATATCTTAATTAGTATAACACTTATATAGAATATCATTCTATATATTTAATGGTATTCTAAATATCGATATTCTAAATAAAAAAATCCTTTGAATGTAGTCTTCAATTTTTTATCCAAAAATTCACTATTTCTTTTTTTTTTCATTGAAAAAAAAAGAAATGCATTTCTTTAGATTCAGAAAAAAAAAAGAAAAAAAATGAGTCATTCAAAACTACATACAATTATTAATATTTTTTATTATTATATATATTTAGTTTAATAATTTTCTTATATTCTTTTATGTTATGTAATTTTTAATGTAAAAAGAATATAAGAAAATTAAGAAAATTATAAGATAATAAGGAATAATAAACATATTTATAATATGGAATAATATAATTCTAATAGATTTCAATTTACCTCTTAAAATTCTTTATAAATTCTTTAATACTTACAAATATCGAACTAAATTTGATTCTTTAAATCTCGACAATTGACTAAAAATTTGTTATTATGATTTCGAGTAAGCCGCTATGGTGAAATTGGTAGACACGCTGCTCTTAGGAAGCAGTGCTAGGGCATCTCGGTTCGAGTCCGAGTAGCGGCATGACATCTTATCTTCTAAAAGAATAAGTCCTATAATTAACTTAATTCCTATTTCTATTCCTATCCCCTAGTATTCAGATTTTTTTTTCATTTTTTATCTATATATATGATATTTTCAACTTTAGAGCATATATTAACTCATATAGCGTTTTCGGTCGTATCAATTGTAATTTCAATTCATTTGATAACTTTATTAGTCAATGAAATCGTAGGATTACATGATTCGTCCAAAAAAGGCATGATAATAACTTTTTTCTGTATAACGGGATTGTTAGTTACTCGTTGGTTTTTTTCGGGCCATTTACCATTTAGTGATTTATATGAATCATTAATCTTTCTTTCATGGAATTTTTCCATTTTTTATATGGTTCCATACTTCAAAAAGCATAAAAACAACTATTTAAATACAATAATCACACCAAGTGCTATTTTTACCCAAGGCTTTGCAACTTCGGGTTTTTTAACCAAAATAAATGAATCCGTAATTTTAGTACCTGCTCTACAATCCCATTGGTTAATTATGCACGTAAGTATGATGATATTGGGTTATGCAACTCTTTTATGTGGATCATTATTATCAGTGGCTATTTTAGTCATTACATTTCGAGAACTTTTAAAAATTTTTGGTAAAAGCAATAATTTGTATTTTTTAATAAATGAATCGTTTTATTTTGTTGAAATCAAATATATGAGTATGAATGAAAGAAATTATTACAGGTCTCAATTTATTCAACAATTGGATCGTTGGAGTTACCGTATTATTAGTTTAGGTTTTATCCTTTTAACGATAGGTATTATTTCAGGAGCAGTATGGGCTAATGAGGCGTGGGGATCATATTGGAATTGGGATCCAAAGGAAACTTGGGCTTTTATTACTTGGACTATATTCGCAATTTATCTACATACTAGAAAAAATAAAAAAATGGAAGAAAATGTAAATTCTTCAATAGTAGCCTCTATGGGCTTTCTTATAATTTGGGTATGTTATTTAGGGATAAATCTATTAGGAATAGGATTACATAGTTATGGGTCATTTACATCTAATTGAAGTGAGTAAAAAAACTTCACAAATACAAATATGGAAAGCATATTATATTAATATATATAATACATATATATAAGAAATATAAGAAATAAGATTCTTAAAATAAAAATAAGATTCGATTAAAAATTAATTTAATAAAATAATAATAAATATATATGACGAAAAAACGTCTGATAAATCATAGAGAACCCTTTAAATCAAGTAATGTAGTAGTGATTCAAGGGGTTCTCACAAACAACAAACATATTCAATTACAATTCAAATTCATTTTTTAACTTTTTTAAAGTTAATACAACGGAAAAATCTTTTTTTTTATTGTATATAATATACAATTTATTTTTTATTTCTGATTTTTTTGTTTTATTAATTTATTATTTATTCATGACAACTATCTATAAAAAATTAGATAGAATAGTTTCAACTTTGTTAGCCGAGAATGAGAAAATGAAATCCGGATAAATACCAATACATATTACGGGTATAAGGATAGAAATTGAAAGAAATAATTCTCGCGGCCCAGAATCAAAAAAATAAGAGTTTGGTGTATTAAACAGCTTATATCCATAGAACATCTGCCTTAAGATAGATAATAAATAAATAGGAGTTAATATCATTCCAATTGCTGTTACAAAAGTTATTAGTATTTTTGTCATTAAAAGATATTTTTGGCTGGTAATTATTCCAAAAAAAACTATCAATTCTGCAACAAAACCGCTCATACCTGGCAACGCAAGAGAAGCCATCGATAAGATAGTGAAAATCGTGAATATTTTTGGCATTGGGATAGCCATTCCGCCCATTTCGTCGAGATAAAGAAGACGTAATCTATCATAACTAGTTCCCGCCAAGAAAAAAAGTGCAGCACCAATAAATCCATGAGAGATTATTTGGAAAATAGCCCCATTAAGTCCCGTATCACTTATAGAACCAATTCCTATAATTAAGAAACCCATATGAGATACCGAGGAATAAGCTATTCTTTTTTTTAAATTGCGTTGACCAAGAGATGTTGAAGCTGCATAGATTATTTGAATTGAACCTAATAACATTAACCAGGGACAAAATATAGAATGAGCACGGGATAATAATTCCATATTAATTCGAACCAACCCATATGCTCCCATTTTTAATAAGATTCCGGCTAACAGCATACAAGTGCTGTAATGTGCCTCCCCGTGGGTATCTGGTAACCATGTATGTAAGGGTATAATTGGCGATTTGACAGCAAAAGCAATAAAAAATCCTATATAGAATATTATTTCCAGCGCCGTGGGATACGATTGATTAGTTAATGATTCAAAATTTAAAGTTGGTTCAGTAGACCCATATAAACCCATACCCAGAATTCCCATTAATAAAAAAAGAGAACTTCCCGCAGTATACAAAATAAATTTTGTAGCTGAATACAAACGTTTCTTTCCCCCCCATATAGATAAAAGTAGATAAACGGGAATTAATTCTAATTCCCACATGATGAAAAAAAGTAAAATGTCTCGACAAGAAAATGGTCCTATTTGACCGCTATACATTGCTAACATCAGGAAATAAAAAAATGGAGATTCTCGAGTAACCGGCTGAGCCGCTAACGTAGCTAAAGTAGTGATAAATCCCGTCAATAAAATGGGTCCTAGAGAGAGTCCATCTATTCCGAATCTCCAGTAAAAGTCAAAAAAATTGATCCATTTATAATTCTCTGTCAATTGGATTAGTGGATCGTCCAATTCTAAATGATAACAAAATGCATAGGTTATTAGAAGGAGATCTATTAAGCATATACAAACAGTATACCACCTAATCACCTTATTTCCTTTATGAGGAAATAAAAAAATTAAGGAACCTCCGACTATTGGCAAAACTACAACTATTGTTAACCAAGGAAAATAATTCGTGATAAAAATAAGATATACTTAGACCAGAAAAACCCGCGCTCAAAATAGAAATTCTTTTCTATTTTGAGCGCGGGTTTTTGCCAGTAAAAAAACGTATTTGTGTGGTGCTTTTTGAATCAATAAGCTAGACCCATGCTTCGAGTTGTTTCATGCCATAAATAAACTCGAACACTTAAGAAATCGGTCGGACAGGCGGATTCACACCTTTTACAACCAACACAGTCTTCTGTTCTTGGGGCAGAGGCAATTTGTTTTGCTTTACATCCGTCCCAAGGTATCATTTCTAATACATCTGTAGGGCAGGCTCGGACACATTGAGTACATCCTATACATGTATCATAAATCTTTACTGAATGTGACATTGGATCTATAGTAATCTTTCTTTGAACATCAAAAATTCCAAATTTTCGATCTAGTAAACTCGTAAATGAATTATATATTTAGACACCAGATGAATCAATGATTTATCAGAATTTCGCTAATAAAAATCGATTTATAGATCAATTCATAAGATAGATCAATTCATAAGAAGAGAATAGGACCAAGATACTTTGATTTCTTATATTTATTTTCGCAAACATGATCATAAATAATAAGTTGTGTATCATACATGCTAATTTGAATTGATAAATATTACACTATTCGAAATTCTACTTTTTATGATTTTTTATAACTAATACTATTTATTCAACAAATTCGATTGATTGATACGGGTTGATTTTCTGTTACGATAAATTGAGGAAACAATAGCTGGTCCGATAGCTGCTTCAGCAGCTGCAATAGCTATAACAAAAATTGAAAAAATATTTCCTTTTAATTGGCGACTATCAAAAAAATCAGAAAAGGTTACGAAATTTATATTAACTGCATTCAGCATAAGTTCAAGACACATAAGGGCTCTAACCATATTTCGGCTCGTGATTAATCCATAGATACCTATAGAAAATAAATAGGCACTCAAAATAAGTACATGCTCGAACATCATTGACCAACTCCTTATAAATTTTGATTCATTTCAATATGAACAAGAATTCAATGGATTCGATTGACTAAAGAATAAAACAAGTCTACAACAAAAGAATATATTGGCAATAAGAAAAATGATTTTGTACATAAATAGTATTTCACCTTCACATGGAATTTAATGGAAATAAAAATGTGAGAAAATCAAACAAAAAAATTTTTTGATTTTTGATTTATATCATTATTATATCATTATATTATTAATATTTATTTATAAAAATCTCTTATTGGCGAGCCACGACAATTGCACCTATCAAAGAAGCTAAAAGAATTATTGAAATGAGTTCAAATGGAAGAAAAAAATCTGTTGACAAATGAATTCCAATTTGTTGACTAGTACTTATCAAATCTTGCTCTATAATTTGATTTGGTCTTGTAGTCCAAATAATCCCGTACCATGATGTATCTGGAATAGTAATTATTAGTGAAACAAAAATACTTGTACAAACCATTAAAGTAATCCCATCCCCAACGGTCCAAAGACGAAAATCTTGGTAATATTCTGAACTATTCATGAACATTACAGCAAATATGATTAAAACATTTATAGCACCCACGTAAATAAGTAGCTGTGATGCAGCTACAAAATGGGAGTTTGATAAAATATACAATAAAGATATACAAACAAGAACCAGTCCCAATGAAAAAGCAGAAAAAATGGAGTTGGTAAGTAATACTACTCCTAGACTTCCTAATATAAGACCCGATCCTAGAAAGACTAAAAGAAAATCATGTATCGGTTCAGGCAAATCCATTATATGTAAAATAAAAGAAAAAAAAAATTAAATTTCATGACCTTATTGATATGACCAGGAAAAAAATTATATAATATACTAAATACTAAATTTCCCTCCGCATTGAATTCAATTAAATCCTAAGATAAGAAGTCTGAATTGCTATGGGTATAATTATAGGATCAATGTCATTCCATATACGAAAGAGCCGTTTGAAACTATACGAAAGAAAACTGATTGATAAAAATAAAAATTAAATATAAATAATTAAATATAATAAATATTTAATATATATATTTATATATATACTATACTTAATTTTATTTACTTTGACTTATACTTAATTTACTTAATTTTTACTTAATTTTATTTGAATTGTTCGAATTGTATAATCATTAATTACTGACACTGGTAAACGGCCCAACGCAATTTGATTATAATTCAATTCGTGACGATCATAAGTCGAAAGTTCATATTCTTCAGTCATTGATAAACAATTTGTTGGACAATACTCAATACAGTTACCACAAAATATACAGATTCCGAAATCAATACTGTAATTAAGTAATCGTTTCTTTCGAATATCAGTTTCCAGTTTCCAATCAACAACGGGTAGGTCTATGGGACATACACGAACACATACTTCACAAGCAATGCATTTATCAAATTCAAAATGTATTCGACCACGGAAACGTTCCGATGTTATTATTTTTTCATAAGGATATTGAATAGTTACAGGTAAACGATTTGCGTGAGATAAAGTAATCATGAAACTTTGACCAATGTACCTTGCAGCTCGGACTGTTTGTTGACCATAATTCATGAACCCAGTTATCATAAGGAACATATCATGAATATCTCTAAATATTTTTTTTATTTCTTTCTCTTGTTTGAAACAAGTTATGAATATATAAAGTCAATTTTTTATAGTGAAAACAGTTGAAACGAAGTTGTTAATAATAGATTACCGAGAGAAATGGGTAAAAGAAACTTCCACCCAAAATTTAATAATTGATCCATTCGTAGCCTAGGCAAAGTCCATCTTGTTGTGATAGAAACGAATAAGAACAAATAAGTTTTAGCTAATGTAATAAAGATACCAATTGTTGTTACAAAAACTCCATATGTTTTATTTATTTCAAAGAATTCAGAAACGAATATGTACGGAATAGAGATATTCGAACCACCCAAGTAAAGAACAGTTACAAACAAGGAAGAAATTAATAGGTTTAAATAGGAAGCAATATAAAATAAACCAAATTTGATACCCGAATATTCGGTTTGATAACCTGCTACTAATTCTTCTTCCGCTTCTGGTAAATCAAAAGGTAATCTTTCACATTCTGCTAAAGAAGAAATTAGAAAAACAATGAAACCTACAGGTTGCCGCCACAAATTCCATCCCCAAAAACCATATTTTGATTGCGCATCAATTATATCAACTGTACTTAAACTGTTAGATAATCCTAGTCGGTGATAACATTACTGTTTCCATCTCTATTACAGAACCGTACATGAGATTTTTCACCTCATACGGCTCCTTGAAAGCCTAAAATAAATCTAAGGACCGGGCCGATTATTTATCTCTTGATATATTCCTAAGATAGATAAGATTCGAATTTATCGGACGATTCTGAATTAGACCAATTGAATTCTGTATGTTCTGTTTTAATAAATGTTTTAATTAAATAAAAAAGTGAATATTTTTTTAATATTAATAATAAAAAAGATTATTAATATTAAAAAAAATGCATTTTACATTTTAATAAATAAAAGACACAAAAGGTACTTCTGAATTGATCTCATCCCTAAAAAATTAAAATTTGTTGAGTAATAACTGAATTCTTCAATAAAATACTCTTTTAGAATTATCAATAACTTCCCCAGCGTTTTCGATTACGAAACAGAATTATACATTCGTTTTCTGAATTATGACATGAATTCTATCTCCATAAATATGGATGTAAGAAAAAAAGGGGAATAACTTTTTTTTCGCTCCTATCCTATTTCTATTTTTCTTTTTTTGTGCAAGTAAAAAGGGACTTCGAAAAAAAATGAATTAAAGGATTATTTCGTTCCTGATAGTCATTTATTTAATCAGTGGATGGGAGCATACTCTGGATCGGAATTGTGGGGAGTACTGCCTGATTTTTTCTACCAACTTAAAGCCCCAATTAGTATTCTTTTTCTATTATGCATAAATGTTTTTTTTGGATATTTTAAAAAATCTGCATTACTAATCTTTTGTGTACCTTGGTGTTTCTAACCATCCATTCATTTTTTTTATTTAACCCTTTCTTTTTTTAATTTATTTTTTTTATGTTAATACATGTATGATAATTCATACAAATTATAGCGAAAACTAATAAAAAAGGCTGTTGATCTTACTTTTGTGCCCGCTTCAAGACAGGATGACTAATCAACCAACCTTGGGGTAATTGGGCTAAATGGCCTCGTCTACTTATAATTTTTTTTTTTTCACTTAATTCTTATACATGGAAAATGAGACTCAATATTTTTACTGCAATTTTGAATCCTCATACTATTTATTAACTAATAGTATTCATAAATTATATTCAATATAAGCTGTTTTATTTCACTCATATAACTATATGATTTAATTCTTCAATCCAAACCAAATAAAAAAAAAAAATAATATGAGGATATATATATATATATTCAATATATTATCATATTATCCTCCTTTACTATAAAGAGAGGGGTATAGCAATACTATAGTATCGAAAAACTTCTGTCTCAACGAATCGCACGTAGAGATATTGATAACACACATAGAGTTAATGGTAGTTCATAACTAATCGATTGAGCAGCAGCTCGTAAACCACCCAAAAAGGAATATTTATTATTTGACCCATATCCTGACATAAGAAGTCCAATGGGAGCAATACTTGAAATAGCAATCCATAAAAAAACACCGATATTGAGGTCAGATAAAACAAAGTTATAGCTAAAAGGAATTACTGAATAGCTTATTATAATTGATATGACTGATATGGATGGCCCGATACTGAATAAACGAATATCTCCCCTAGATGGAATAAGATTCTCTTTGAAAAGTAATTTTGTTCCGTCTGCCAAAGCTTGAAGAACTCCAAAAGGACCAGCGTATTCAGGTCCAATACGCTGTTGTATCCCTGCGGATATTTCTCTTTCTAACCATACAATTGCTAGTACACTTATTGTAATTTCCAATACAAGAAAAAAAATAGGGGCAAATATCCATAGAATTCCATATACCTCTTTAAAAGATTCTAATTTGAAAAAAAAATGGATATCTTGTATTTCTGTTGCATCAATTATCATTTCAACGATCAACTTCTCCCATAATGATATCTATGCTACCTAGTATTGTCATAATATCAGCCAATTTCATTTTTTTAACTAATTGAGGAAGAATTTGCAAATTGATAAAACCCGGTGGACGAATTTTCCATCTCCAAGGAAAACCATTTTGATCTCCTATTAGAAAAATTCCTAATTCTCCCTTGGGAGCCTCAACTCGTACATAAAGTTCTTGTTTCGGCAATTCAAAAGTAGGAGACGGTTTTTTACTAATAAATCGATATTCAAAATCATTCCATTCTCGCTCCTTTTCTCTATCAAAGCAACGGATTTCTAAATTTTCATATGGACCGCCAGGAATTCCTTCCAAAGCCTGTTGAATAATTTTTATGGATTCCGTCATTTCACCAATTCGAACTAAATAACGAGCTAACGAATCGCCTTCTTTTTGCCATTGAACTTCCCAATCAAATTCATCATAACACTCATAATTATCAACTTTTCGTAGATCCCATTGTATTCCGGAAGCCCGAAGCATCGGTCCTGATAAACCCCAGTTTATTACTTCCTCTCCATCAACAACGCCTATTCCTTCAACCCGTTCTAAAAAAATAGGATTTCGCGTAATAAGTTTTTGATATTCAACAACCCTTGTTAAAAAATAATCGCAGAATTCAAAACATTTATCTATCCAACCATGAGGTAGATCAGCCGCTACCCCCCCGATACGAAAAAAATTATGCATCATTCTCATACCTGTTGCAGCTTCGAATAGATCATATATTAATTCTCTTTCTCTGAAAATATAGAAGAAAGGGGTTTGTGCACCAATATCTGCCATAAAAGGTCCCAGCCACAGTAGGTGAGAAGCTATACGACTCAACTCCAACATAATTACTCGGATATAGCTGGCTCTTTTAGGTACTTGAATATTTCCCAACTGTTCTGGTCCGTTTACAGTTATTGCTTCTGTAAACATAGTAGCTAAATAATCCCAACGTGTTACATAAGGCAGATATTGTATAATTGTTCGGTTTTCCGCAATTTTTTCCATCCCTCTGTGTAAATAACCCAATATTGGTTCACAATCAATAATATCCTCACCATCCAGAGTAATAATAAGTCGAAGAACACCATGCATTGATGGGTGGTGAGGGCCCATATTTACTATCATAAGGTCCTTTCTTGTAACTGGGATATTCATAGGTTTTCCTCAATTCATTCTTCCATGAATCGTTTAAGTTTAAAAAAAGTTCATAACATAAAAAGTCAAGATCTAATAAATCGAATAAATTGAAAATGACTCTTCAAATTAACGAATTTTGGACTCCCGAATATTTAACTGATTTATTAATTTTTTATAACGTATTCTACTTTTCTTTGACAAATAAGACAGCAGTCGTTGCCGTTTTCCCAGAATTTTATGTAAACCTCTTTCAGATAAATAGTCTTTTCGGTGCAATTCAAAATGTGAAGTAAGTCTTCGTATCTTATTGGTAAAATTGAATACTTGAAATTCAACCGATCCCGGGTTTTTTTCTTTTTTTTCTTGTGAAATAACAGGTATAAATGAATTTTTTACCATAAAAAATAAAATGAAATGAAAGCTTTCCTCTTCTCCTCGTTTTTTATAGACATTTGTATCGATCAGTAATAGTAATGATACTAGTTTTTAATTTTGTATATAAATCTGAATAATTCCTGATTTTTTTTTCAATCGAGTAAATTCTTTCTTATAAATAAATCCAATTTAAATATTAATTTAAAAGATACCATATTTATCGATTCACAAAACAAAAAATGGTATACTTAAAAAAAAAAGATTGTTGATTCTTTTTTCGATCTAATGGATACATCATTGGATTAGTATCAATGTTACAATGCATGTACGCGTTTATGTTATATATATATTAATTTGTCTTCACATACCAGATATATATATATATCCGGTATGTGAAGACAAATTTCGATTAACGATTTTTCAATCGAGGATACATATATAGCCTTATTATACTGAAACGGCTTCCATTATAGGTATTAAACCAATAGCGATTTATACAAGCTAAATCTTCTAATCTATAATTTGGCCAAACAAATATTTTTAAATTCATTAATTTTTTTTTATCTATGTCACGATCTTTTATTTTTTTAGTCAAAACTTCAAAGCAATTATTGACTTTATTTTCATTGTCCAAATTTGTGTTTCTATTCTGTATACTATTTCTATTCCTAGAATTTAAACACATTAGAATTCTCAATTCTCGACGACGTCTAGTGGATAAAATATTTTCAGGAACAAGCAAATCATAATTTTTTTTTTCTTTTTTTTCTGAATATCCTTGATGAATTTTGCGCTTATTCTTATGAATTAATGAAATACTTATAGTTTGATACAAAAAAAATTCTTTATTGTTTCTTCTAGACAGGCGAACAGGTTCGATAATCATAAATCCCTTTTTCATAGTTTTCTTTTTCCTAAAAGTTATAATCATCTCATTGTCCATCATCGGAATATCTAGATCTAGTTCTTCCCTTCGAATAGAGGCTATAGCAAGTCGTTTTACTTTTTTAAAATTCTTTAATTTAGTCAGAAGACCATATATTTTGATATTTTGATAGATTTCTGAACCAAAGGAATTCTTCCAGTCCAAATGAAGATTCACAAAATCTTTTAGTAAAAGACCAAGTTGGAGCTCCAACTGGTCTTCTGATTTCTTTTTACTCTTACCACCCTTTTTATTGTTTTTACTCTTACCAATACCAACCTTTTTATTGTCAAATTCTTCCAAATCTTTTTTTATATCTTCAATATTTTTTAAATCTTCTTGAATATCTTTTTCTTGGTTTGAGAGAGATGATTTTCGAGTCTCTAATTCGAATTCAGGAGATTTTTTAATTTTCGATGGTCTAAAAATTTTATTTTTATTTTGAATAACATTTGGATTTCCATTAAAATGGAAAAAAAGTAATTTGATTGGTATGATCCACGGGTTAATTCTATATGCATTATGAAATATCATAAATTCTAAAAAGAACCAAAATTTCGGATTTGATATGGAACGATTTAATATTTCTACATTGATTCCTATCCAATCAAAATACTTTCTATTCAGATTTTTTTCCATATCTAGAATAGCATCTTCCTCTACATAATGCTTGATAGAAATATTATTCATTGTATCAAATAATTTTTTTTTATTCGTGTTGTAATTTGAATAATTTGTTCGCTTTATATTTGTTTGGAATGATGATCTATATCCATAAATATATAAGTCTGTATTATCCGCATAATTAATAGAGTTATAGGATAAAAGATCATATCCATATTGTTTTTTTATTTTTGTTTTTTTTAATGCGTCTACTTGTTGTTCTTTGTAATCTTTGTAAAGAATTAATCGGGGTTTTTCATATGAATCACATTTGGTTAAATCTTTATTTTGACTCATATGATGTTCATTGATTCTTTTTCTCCATTTTTGGGGTACTAATCTAGACCATCTGTTTTGAGATAAGTCATATTGATAATGACCCTTTAACCAATTTGTCCATTGATTCATTAGAGAATTGGGAAAGTTCTTATGTTTTAAATTGGAATGAGATATTTTTTGTACTCCAAAAAAAGAATCCTTTATTTCATTTTTAAGAAAAAAAAATCTTTCATGATATTGAAAAACAGATCTTAACTTATACTTATAAGTGTTAATAACTTCGGTTTGGGATAATTTTAAAAATACATATGCTTGTGACAAAAAAGAGACGTCACAAGAATTCTGGGAATTTCTATTCCTTTTATTCCCAGTAGTATAAGATTTGTGTATAATCGAAATAAAGTTAATTATACTTTTTTGATTTGTTTTATCAGTTCTTTCTCCATTTATTTCATTATTGTAAATGGATTTACTTATATATATATATATTGATTCAAGAAATAGTTGTATATTGATCCTAGGAATACTAATGATGTATAGAAAAATATCTATGTATACCCTTTGGATGAAAATTTTAAAAAAAGAATAGCATTTACGAGTTAATCGAACAGTTCTTCTTTGTAATCTGTGCAAAATATCCAAAATATTTTTTCCTAATTCCAATCTTTTAGTATTAGAAGTTGTTTTGTTCGGAATAATAGTTATCTCTAATTTGAATCTTGTAGTATTAGGAATTGTTTTGCTCGGATAAATATCTATCTTTGAATTTAAAAGTCTCCCTTTTTTCTTTTCTTCTTTTCTCATTTTTTCTATTTCTTCTTCTTGTATCATTTGTTCTACTTGTTTTCTAATTATTGTCGTCTTAACATTCAGATCATTTTTTATTTTTTTTAGTATTAATGAATAATTTTCCAAATTTATAGATTCAATTGGAATAGTTGATTCGAAAATCATTGGATTATTCTTCCAAATTGTTGAATTTTTTTTTCTTTCACTCAATTCATTTATTTTTTTGAATCTACTAAGAAATAAAGAATTAAAATGGAATAAGAGTGGTTTTTTTTTTAGAAACAATTTTGTTCTTTCATTTAAAACTTTTGAAACTAGAAAAAAAGAATTTTTATATTTTTTTTTTAGTTCTTTAAAAATAGGATTCAAAAATGAAATTAAAGATGAAAGTAGATCTTCGCTAGGAGCAGCAAAGGGTGCTTCAACTACCGCTCCATAAACTGTTAAAAAGCCGAAGTTCGTTTTTTTAACTTTTTTTTTTTTTTTCA